TAGTATTCAAGATCCTCTGTTTTCGATTATCTAATAAATCACTTAATGAAAGTAGATTCTCTTTCCATTCATTTAAAAACTTCCACGATCCCCTTCCCGAACCAAACATGAATCTTTCGATTCATTTGGCTCTCACGCTCAATTACTTATTTATGATAAATTCCCATATCTTTTTTTGAATGTAATGAGCCTATCCTCTATTCTCTCTTCATATTCCAAAAAACTATCGAAACTAATTACTAATCCAAAACCAAAATAGTCGGAGGACTCTTCTGACCAAACAAAAATATGTAATTGTCAGCAAAGTTGTTTCTTTTTTTTTTTCAATCCAAAAAGTTTTTCTTTCTTTATACACAATACATAGGTCGTCGATTCGGCATTGGATAAAAAGGGGATGAAATCCCCATTTTGATAATAAGTGGTTCAAATCATTTTATCCATATGAGTGTTCTATATCGATAAACTATTCGTTTTGAAAGCATCTCTATATTACAATTAATATAGTGGTAGAAAGAGTACCATGCCGCGTCTGGACTTCAAACGATTTAGCTTTAACCATGTTTAATGGTCCCACATTATTGGTTGATAGAGAATCAAAGTGGATTTACCAACGAATCACGAAATGCTATGGTTCTTACATATGATTTATGAATTTATTCAGAAGTCATTCGTGCGATCATGCACCTTTCTTTCCTAGTTCTAACGGAAAAAGTACAACTGGTCGTATCCAGCCTATTCTTGAAATAAACAACTCGCACACACTCCCTTTCCAAAAAAGATCAATACCCCAAGCACTACACTTAGATTTATTAGATTTGTTGCTAAAATATCGGTATTAAACCCGAAACTCCCGGCAGACGGCCAGTGGCCCAAAGAAAGGAAAGAATCGGTTACATTTTTCATATGATCTCCTCTTATAGATAGACTAAAAAAAAAAAGATTTTTCATATTTCTAAGATTAAACAAAAGGATTCGCAAATAAAAGTGCTAATGCTACAACCAGGCCATAAATTGTTAAAGCTTCCATAAAAGCTAAACTAAGCAATAAAGTACCTCGTATTTTTCCCTCCGCCTCGGGCTGTCTCGCGATACCTTCTACAGCTTGGCCCGCAGCAGTACCTTGACCAACTCCCGGTCCAATAGAAGCAAGCCCTACAGCCAATCCAGCAGCAATAACGGAAGCGGCAGAAATCAGTGGATTCATGATAAGTTCCTCGTACGAAAAAAAAAAAAAAGAAATGGTTAATGATACAATCAACCGATTAATTATAACTTCATTATTCCATCACTACGATTCATCCAGTCGAAGTAACTACGAACTTCAATTGAAGTAATAATTTTATTAAATGATTAAAACTACTTTACTTCGATATCTCTTTTTTAGTTCCTATCGACAAAGTATTTGCGAATCCATACGACTTTCGTTCGTCCGTTTCTTTGTTCCGAACCATTCGTTGAATTCTTCGATCTTTTTCTTGATTTCATCCCTTTATTCATTCAATTTACAGTCACGGATGAGACGGAAGGACTTCTATTGGAATCCCCATTTAAATTTACAGGCAATATCTTTACTTCATATAGAACTAGTCAATATCTAATATCACATATACATGTCTTTCTTCCATAACGTAAACCAACTCTTTATTCATCTTAGATTCAATCGGATTCCAGAATCATGCGTCGAAACAAGTTGACTTATAGCATAGCTATTAAATTACATATGCCTAGTTCGACCCCCCCCCTCTCCGATCTGAACCAACCTGAATCCCCTTTTTGTAAATTCTTTGCTCTCCTCGCTTTTCTTTATGATTATCCCGCACGGATACAATCTAAATGGACAAATTGATTAGGCCGAATCATTGGATAGAAATATCGTTATTTGATTAATCTAAGTTCATGCAATTTCTTATTTATGAAAATTTTCTTTTGGTCAATCGCTGAAGAAAATAAGCTGAAAGGGGAATCGTTCTATAGAACATCCCCTTTTTCTTTAATCACACATCGTAAACCACAAGAATTCTTATTCAAATTACGACTCCGAATATTTAATATTCGGATTGGCTGACCCGTATAAAACGAATATTCATTGAGGAGAGGTATGATATAAGTGGACCAACCAGGAATTTTAGGAAAAAGATCTTTTAGATCTCTTTCCCCCCCCTTTTTTTACAATTCTCTACTCTAATATCGTAATCTTTTTTGCTATAACTCTAGATTTTAGATAGTGAGTTGTATATTTTTATTTCCTAATTTTCTTTTTTGGGGCTGCGCATACGTTGCCTTGCGCTAAGCTAAAAAAAAGAATCTTTCGAAAACTAGTCAATGATGGCCCTCCATGGATTCACCTATATAAGCCGCGGCTAAAGTTGCAAAAATCAGAGCTTGAATACCACTTGTAAATAATCCAAGGAACATGACAGGTATAGGAACCACTAAAGGTACTAAAGAAACAAGAACAACAACTACTAATTCATCAGCTAATATATTTCCGAAAAGTCGA